AGACAAATCAATTGGTTCTGTTAGGCTAGCTATGTGCTGCGTATTATCAACGATTTCCACAGAAGGCGGCAAGAGGATGTCTTGAGCAGTTACATATCCCGGGCCTTTGACACAAATAAGCGCGTCACAAGTTCCATAAAGATTACTTCTCAATACAATATCTTTCAAATTCATTAAAATTTCATGTACCGATTCTTGAATACCCACTATGGTAGAATATTCGTGTGGGATTTTCTCAGATTTTGCGCGTGTAATACATGTTCCTTCTATTTCTCCAAGCAAAACTCTTCGCATCGCAATGCCTATTGTGTCGGCTTGACCTTTCATAAGTGGAGACAAAATAAAGCGCCCATAATAAAGACGCTTACTGTCTGCTCTTGATTCAACACACTTCCACTGCAGTGTCCGAGTAGATACTTTTACTTTCTCTCGAACCATAGTAATATTATTTGTCAGATCATTGAGTCATTTATTTCTCTTGAAATCTCTTCAATGTTTATTTCTACACCCGTCTTTTTTTAGGGGGTCTGCAACCATTGTGTGGCATAGGGGTTACATCCCGTACGAAATTTAAAAGGATACCGCTTCTACGAATAGCTCGTAATGCCGCATCTCTTCCGAGACCAGGACCCTTTATCATGACTTCTGCTCGTTGCATACCTTGATCCGCTACTGCTCGAATAGCATTTCCTGCTGCGGTTTGAGCAGCAAAAGGCGTACCTCTTCTTGTACCCCTGAATCCACAAGTACCGGCCGAGGACCAAGAAATTACCCGACCCCGGACATCTGTAACAGTCACAATGGTGTTGTTGAAACTTGCTTGAACATGAATAACGCCCTTTGGTATTCGACGTCCACTTTTACGTGAACCGATCCGTCCCGGCCTACGTGAACCACTTCGTGGTGGAGATTTTGCCATATTTGATCATTTCATAAATATAAGTCAGAGATATATGGATATATCCATTTCATGTCAAAACCGATCTTTTATTTTGATTTGTTCATCGGTTACTTTCTAAACTTTTCGAAAGATTATCCTTGTCTTTGTTTATGTCTCGGGTTGGAACAAATTACTATAATCCGTCCCCTCCTGCGGATCAGTCGACATTTTTCACAAATTTTACGAACTGAAGCCCTTATTTTCATAATTGTTATTCCTTAAATGAATTTCGAATCTACTTATTGGAAGTTGGAAGAAAATAAGTTTCTTGAAATTTTTGAACCGCGATTTGTATCCCCCTGAAAGGAATGTTGAAAAATCACCTAATCACTCAAATCCTTTTGTGTAGTCTATATATTATTATTATATCCTCCAGTTGAATCTGAATCATAACGACTTCCTTCAATTTTGCCTCTAGTCACCGGGAGTATATGTATAATAGTATATGTAGATGTAGAAAAACGGGTCGCATCCCTCCTGAAACATAATCTAGAATCTTAGTTCGCTCTCTAAACTATCTAAAAGAACCCGGAGCATACCTTTGGTAAATTTTTCGGTAATTAAACCTCGAGGAATCCTCCCCTTTTTTTTCTCACAACATAAAAGTAAGTTCCAAATACAATTCGGATAGCAGAATAATTACCATATATAACACAAAATTTCTCCACCGATTCTTTCCAGTCGAGCCGCTCGGTCTGTCATTATACCCCGAGAAGTAGAGAGAATTACAATCCCCATCCCATCTAAAATTCTAGGAATTCGTCGATAGTTAAAATAGATTCGTAGACCGGGTCGACTGATTCGTTTTAAATTTAAAATGGGTCTATACGGCCCTTTCCTATTCCTTCGATGTCGTAGGGTTAAAACCAAAAACTCTTTTTTGTTTTTGTTTTCCACGAGTTTCCTTGCGTTTTCGATAAAACCCTCTCGCAAAAGGATTTTAACAACGTTTTCGGTGATGTTAGTAGATGCTATTCGAACCGTTCCCTTTCTATTCATGTCAGCATTTCGTATAGAAGTTAGTATGTCAGCAATAGTGTCCTTGCCCATGATAAACTGAAAATTTTATTGCTTCCAAATTTTGATATAATCAACATGTTCTTTTTTTTATGAAAATTATTAAAAGTATATGCGTGAGACATACTCTACTAAATTTTGATTTATCTATTTTATTTTCATACTATCACTATATCGCGGTCCCCTCTTATAATACTTCAGGTGCTAATGAAACTATTTTAGTAAAATTCAACTGTCTCAATTCCCGGGCGATCGCACCAAAAACTCGAGTTCCCTTTGGATTTCCTTCGTGATCAATGACAACTGCAGCATTGTCATCGTACCGTATTATCATACCGTTATCACGTCTGAGTTCTTTACAAGTACGTACAATTACAGCTCTGATCACTTCTGATCTTTCTAGAGGCGTATTGGGTACTGCTTCCTTGATCACAGCAACAATAACGTCACCAATATGAGCATATCTACGATTACTGGCTCCTATGATTCGAATACACATCAATTCTCGGGCACCGCTATTGTCTGCTACATTCAAATGGGTTTGAGGTTGAATCATATCGTTTTTTGAGTCCGTTTTTTTAATGTTTAATTTTAAAGTAAAGCACTGAAAGGACGAAGTAAAAAAAAAAAAAAGAAAAAAAAAAAAAAAGGGAAGACCCGCATTTTTTATACCCAAGATTTATTTCCTTTGTTTCGACATTCCTATCCCGAAATAATGAATTGAGTTCTTATAGGCATTTTGGACGCCGCTATTGAAATAGCCTTTCGAGCTATATTTTCAGCTACTCCACTCATTTCATAAAGTATTCTACCCGGTTTAACGACGGCTACCCAATATTCGGGGGATCCTTTACCGGACCCCATACGGGTTTCTGTGGGTCTTAGTGTAACTGGTTTGTCTGGAAAGATACGTACCCATATTTTTCCACCGCGCCGTACATTTCGTGTCATTGCGCGGCGCCCCGCTTCGATTTGTCTAGATGTGATCCAAGCGGGTTCAAGTGCTTGAAGAGCATATCTGCCGAAACAAATATGATTACCTCGATAAGATATCCCTTTCATTCTTCCTCTATGTTGTTTACGGAATCTTGTTCTTTTGGGGTTATAATTGATGGTTCTTTCTCAATGCCATCTCTACTACAGAACTGGACATGAGAGTTTCTTCTCATCCAGCTCCTCGCGAATGAAAGGACTAAAAAAGATTTTATCAAGATCAAGATATAGGGGAATTTAATGAATAATATACTGAAGCATAGGATTTTTTGAAAGTTCATCTAATTAATCTATTCTAAATTTGTATATCATGTTTAGATATAGAATTGAAACATTTATGTTCTATTTATAGATAATCTCAATGTCTTTATATCTTTTTTTTTTTTTTTATCGTTATAACAAATCTTTATTTTGTTTTGCCCTTTACCATATCGGATCGATCAAAATGAATCAATCCAATAAAATAAAAAAAAAAACCTTTCGCGGGCGAATATTTACTCTTTCAATATCTATTTCAGTTGTAGGGTTAGTTCATGACCTCTACGAATAAAAGAATAGTTTAGTTCCTGGGTTCGTTTCGCCATCCCAACCAATAAATCATTAAGATTCATTTCCAATAGAATCTTCTTTTTCTTTATTCACGGGTTCCGTCGTTCCCATTGCTTCTCGATTAATGGTTAGGTCTGAATTCTCCAACGGAGCCCTTAATTAAAAATGAAATTTTTTCTTAAGTCAATTTTCTCAGTTTTTATTGGCTCGGGGCTCTTTATTTTTTTTGTTCTATGAGCGGATTCATCTAGTTAGGGATGAATCATTATTGATGCTATATTACACTGTTTTTTATGAGATGACTTACAGACCTTACATATTGGAATCTTATATCATTGATATTTTCTTTCTCTCTTTCTCTCATCCTTCCATTTATCCGCATGCTTTTCGATTTTCTTTCACAACTTCGAACTTCACAACCTACAATCAGATTGGGTTTTTATGTTATGCAAATTTCAGTTGCTACAACGATATGACCACTATATTATATCTTGACTGGTTCTTTGGATTCAGATAATACGAAGCAATGAGTTGGTTATTAGTGCTATAGTTATTAGTTCATCCTACAGGACGGTCCATTTTTTGGAATCCTAGCCCTAAAAAAAACCAACGAGTCGCACACTAAGCATAGCAATTATATAAAAATAAAAAAATCAATCGAATTTTTATTCAACCCTATAGAATTGCGGAATTTCTCATTTTTGTTTTAATTGAAGATAAAAAGAGCTCGTTCTTTGTTTGGTTTATTTCCATTAATGGGGAGGCTCTAAAGACCCGTAAACTCTTATTTTTTTTCGTCTACAAATATCCAAATTTTGATTCCCAATACCCCGTATATAGTTCGAACCGTATAGGAACAATAATCAATTTTAGCTCCAATGGTTTGTAGAGGAACTCTACCTTCTCTGATCCATTCGGCGCGCGCAATTTCTTTTCCGTCAAGACGCCCTGCAATTTGTACTTGAATTCCTTTTGTATCGGCCTGTTCCGTTAATTCAATAGCTTTTTTCATTGCTTTTCGAAAAGAAACTCGATTTTTTAATTGTCCGGCTATAAATTCGGCAAGAATATTGGGGTGTCCATAAGGATTTGTAATTCGTGTAATAGCAATGTTTATTTTTCGATTCACACAATTAAGTTCTTTTTGTACATTCATCTGTAATTCTTCAATTCTTCGCGGTCTATTTTCTAGTAATAATTTTGGGAACCCTATATAGATTATAACTTGAATTAGATCAATTCTTTTTTGAATCTCTATCCGTGCAATTCCCTCAACACCGGAAGATATTCTGAGATTTTTTTTTATATAATTCTTAATAAAGTTTCGTATTTTTTGATCTTCTTGTAGACCCTCGCAATAGTTTTTTGGTTTTGCAAACCAAAGAGAATGATGACTTTGTGTTGTACCAAGCCGGAAACCTAGTGGATTTATTTTTTGTCCCATAATCCCCCATTCCTATATGTATCATGACATGTCATAGTTTTGTTCTTTTTTTTATTT